AGAAACCCCTTTTGTTGATTAAAAGTTTTTTTATTCGAATCCTTTTCTTTCAAGTAATTGGTTGGTCATAGTCATATAATACATATAATATAAGTATATAATAAATATATTGTAATATAAAAGAAAATAGTATTAATAGTATATAATATTTAATGAAAGAAAGAGAACTCAGTTGGAACAATCCATATTCGTGATACAACCGTTGTTGTATTAGATCCAAAACAAAGGTTCTTTCTTGACCGAACTCGAAGTATGGAACTCCATGATATGGAAAGACATAATATGGAATCTAAAAGGATAATGAAAGTTGTTCGTCTTTGAATCGAGTTGGACCTGAAAAAAGAATAAAAATAGAAAGTCAAAGTTTTCTTTTTTCGATAGATCGTGGGACACCTTTTTCTTTTCATTCGAGATATTATGTTATTGTTATGGGCAATTAAACAACCTATTACTGTACTGAGTCCAATGAGTTAAAATAAATAAAAGGTAAGTAGTATCAGGCCGTTCGTTCCAAAATGGAGTCGATCCTATTGAAAAACAAAGGAAATGATTCAAATTTCATTTTCCAATTCGTTTATTTTATTAAAATTACTTAAATTACTTATACACTTATATCACTTATATTTTCATTTTATTTAAATTAAAATGAAATTAATTTCAGTCTTGAATGAAGGCACAGTTCTTATTACTATTTATTATTACTTATATTTACTTACTATTATTTACTTACTATTATTTTTACACTTTTACTATATTTTTTACTATTATTACTATAGTTAATTTATATTTATACATTTATACTTTACTTTATTTTACTTATTTTTACTATTACTTTAATCCCAAATCACAACTCAAAAATTCCACAATGAATCTGTTGATTCCGAATCATAGGATCGGTCAATGTCACAACGAGTGAATCAATTTTTTTTCTACCTACGTCACTCTTAGTTAGTCTTATCTATAATGACTGATGAATCCAAAATTTTCAATTGGAACTAAACTAATTCTGTCAATTTATTCTTACCGTCGTATTTTGTAAAAATGGAAATTTAGGTAAGTGTTTTATCAACATATGTAGCAAAAGAACATATCTAATTTAGCTCTTTCATGCTTACTATAACTAGTTATTTTGGTTTTCTACTGGCTGCTTTAACTATAACTCCAGCTCTATTCATTGGTTTGAACAAGATACGACTTATTTGAAATGAATTGAATGAAAAATTGATAAAAACGAATATTTCTCTGAGATTCCAGGTATTCTATGGTTCTTTCCCATCTTTCCCACACCAATTGCCAATTCTTGGTCATTGAGATTCACGAATAATTCCGATTAATATTTATTAATAGATCTTACCTCTTTTTTTATCCCCTTAAACAAACCGAAATGATTGAAGTTTTTCTATTTGGAATCGTCTTAGGTCTAATTCCTATTACTTTAGCAGGATTATTCGTAACCGCATATTTACAATACAGGCGTGGTGATCAGTTGGACCTTTGATTGAGTAATATTTCTTTCTTTTTTTGATTGACCTCCTTCCTGCAGGAGGTCAAATTCAAGTTGCAATTCCACTTTTTTGTTTTGTTCAAATATTTTATTTTGATTGTGATTCGACATCAACATCAAATAAACCGAATCACGCCCTGTAGGATTTGAACCTACGACATCGGGTTTTGGAGACCCGCGTTCTACCGAACTGAACTAAGAGCGCTTTCTTATGCTTATGACAGGGGATATGACTGTAAAGAAAAGTTGTTTTTCTATTCCAATGCATCTTGCATACATATACATATAGTATGGAAAAATGTAAGATTATGCCCAATTTGAATCGATCTCAATTAATTCCCTGTTACTGCCCGTAGGAGAAGTAATAGGTAGGGATGACAGGATTTGAACCCGTGACATTTTGTACCCAAAACAAACGCGCTACCAAGCTGCGCTACATCCCTTTTTACAATTGTTGTACAGTTTCATTGTACAAAATCCCTATCTTGTTTTCCATATTGTCATTTTTTCCTCCATTTATTCTACTATGTCTATGTCTATTATTTCTATTATTCTATATAGAATCTATATATAATATAAAAATATATAATATAAAATAGAAATCTCATTTTTTGTCATTTCTTCTTTTTGGTTTCATATAATATAATATAATAAAAGAATTATATACATCGGAAGCCTAACGTATAAAAAAGTGACTATTTATGAGTAATGTTCAGAAATAATGGATTAGATTCTTTTTTTTTAAGGAAAATCTCATCTATTGCTTTTTTATTGTACATATCTATTTTTATTTTAGTTAGAAATTCCGTGTAAAATATGTAAAATAAATAAATACAAATGATCTTGAACTACAGCATCTGACCATATATGTATTACAATCCATAATAGAAGGAGGATTTTCAATGCGAGATATAAAAACATATCTCTCCGTGGCACCTGTGTTAAGTACTCTATGGTTTGGGTCTTTAGCAGGTCTATTGATAGAAATTAATCGTTTATTCCCGGATGCCTTGTCATTCCCTTTTTTTTGATTTTAGTTATTGATTGATATGCGAAGAAATGAAGAAAATTAGAGATACAATTCTATGTGACTAAAATGTCGAATTTCGCCCCCCCTTTTCAGTTCTTTAGGTTAGGAACAATTGATAGTTAGAAAGAAATTGTATTACTTAATTATTACTCCAGTAAATTTGAATTATTACTTTATTGCTCTATTAAAATATTAAAATTCAAATTGTTACTCCTTAAGTATCAATTATCATTATATACTGAAATGATAATTGCAGCGAAATCGTTAAAAACTCCATTTTTAGTTAGTTACTTCTCTTTCTTTTTTTCTTCAGCTCGGATCAAAAATCGAAGAGTAAAGCCGATCAAAGGAGGTTCATGGCAAAGGGTAAAGATGTCAGAGTCATAGTTATTTTGGAATGTACCAGTTGTGCCCGAAATGATATCAATAAAGAATCGCCGGGTATTTCTAGATATATTACTCAAAAGAATCGACACAATACGCCGGGTCGATTAGAATTGAGAAAATTTTGTCATTATTGTCACAAGCATACCATTCATGGGGAAATAAAGAAATAGATCGAACGAACGGAACGCGGGTGCGTTCTCTCCAAGGAAGAGGAAGAACTTAACATATACATATATTATATTTAATATAATTATAATATAAAATATAATATAAAGTAATAGACAGTATAGGAATAATTGAAATAGGAATGATTGAAACAGAATTCCCCGGAGAAGGAACTCCGGGAAGATAGAATTCAAAAAAATGAAGATAAATAATAGGAATGAACGAATATGTTTCAAAAAAAAATTCCCATTTTTTTTTTCTTATAACACAGGAACCTACTCTAGATTCTAGGCCTTTTCGAATTCGAACAAAACATCAATCGGAGCTTGAGTTACAATTGGAGTTTTGAGTCAATTGAAAAGTATGTCTATTTATTTTTGGTTCTAGGACCGGTAGTTCTGGGGATCGACTCGGCTCTATCAAATTGTTTCTCATTATTAAGAAAAGGTAAGAAAGATAAAATACGGGCTTGTTTTATAGCAATAGTAATTAATCGTTGTTGTTTCAAAGTCAATCTATTCACCCGTCTAGATAATATTTTCCCTTGTTCACTAATAAATCGACTAATTAAACTCATGTTTCTATAATCGATTCGATCCCCCGATCCAATTGGGGGCAAACGCCTACGAAAAGATCGCTTAGATTTACGAAAAGATTGCTTGGATTTATCCATGGTTTATTCCTTATATCTAAAATTCTATTTCTTTATTCACTTCAGATCCGACCAAAATAGGCTTTGATTTGTATACATTCTGTATATTATATATGTTAAATATATTATTACTTTCAAATCTACTTTATTTGAATTTGATAATCCTCTTGGAAATCATGTAAAAACAATTTGGATTTGATATAGCTATTTGTGCAGGTATTTTACGATTAAGAAGCAATTGCTTCTTGTACAGATTTTTTGTTAATTTACTATAACTATACAATACTTTATTCTCGCGAGTTACTGCATTTATCCGAGTGATCCACAAACGACGAAAATCCCTCTTTTGTCTGCCTCTATCTCGATGAGAGGAAACTAAAGCTCTCATTTTCTGTTGAGTAATCGTTCGAGTAAGTCTTGAATGAGCCCCTCTAAAGGTTGATGCAAATAAACGAATTTTTGTTCGACGTCTCCGAGCTGTATATCCCCGTCTAACTCTGGTCATTGAATCAAATTAAACCTTAATGAATAACAATGAATAACTAATTGATTTCTATTCTTTCAGTTATCCTCTTCCCCTCCCACGTTCAATTAATAACAAAACGGATTATTCCGATATATAAAATAGAAATTCCAATGGCTTTTGCTACTATAACCTTCCTGACCACTATTTTTTATTCCTTCCAAGCATTTCACCTACAAATAAGAAATTCTAATGATACTAAAAAAAATAGTGGGTTCCATCGTTTCTATGGTTACTTCTTAAACGGCGAGGTCCTCTCTATACACCGGAGCCTCTTCTTTCATTTAATCAAATGGTATTGTAAATTTGTATAGTTCACACTCTTTGGCTCGACCCATCAATTATAGAGTAATAACTCTTTTCACAATAAGAGTTATCTATACAGTGACGGCATTTAATTAGGAAAGTTGGCTAGGTAGCTGACCCTCTTAGTCCGTTCTTTTAACAACAGCAGCATAATCTTTTTGTTTCTTTTCTTATAATAGCATTTCCCCTGCTTAATGGATAACTATTTGCTACCAATGGAGAATTGCTTTTCATCTCAAATCTAGGTAATTGGATTTGCACCAATGGAAACCATAAATTCCATACATAATATAGGTATATGATAGATCTTTTCCATTTACCCTATTTTTTGGTACCGTCCATTGATACTGGAAAAATTGTCTCATTTGTTCGAATTCATGATCTGAACGAGTCGCACATACACTCTAGTACACGTTCCTCGACGCTGAGGACATCCTCTAAGAGCGGGAGATTTCGTAAAATTTTTTATTGGCTGTCTTGCATTTCTAATAAGTTGTTTAATAGTTGGCATGTCGTATATATATGTATATATATATATATAATATTATATAAATTAATATATAAATATATAATTTAATATATAATTTTAATATATAATTTAAAATAATTCTAATTTAGAATTATAAAATGTAGAATGGAATGGGTTGGTTTAGATCGATCTTAACCTGATGATTGATGATTATGAATTTTTTCTATTCAATATCAAATTAAAGAAAATTTGAATTATGCTTTAAAATGGATTTACAAGAAATCCCCAGTATTTTCATTTTTCATTTTCGATCGCTAAAAGATCAACAATGCCATGAGCTTGGGCTTCTGTTGCTGACATAAAAACATCCCTTTCCATGTCTTCGGATACAACCCATAAAGGCTTGCCCGTTCTTTGTACATAAATCTTTGTGAGGGTTTCGCGAAGTCTCAGTAATTCTTCCGCTTCCAGGATAAATTCCCCTGCTTGTGCTTCATAAAAAGAACTAGCAGGTTGATGAATCATAACCCTAATTATATTGATATAACATCATGTCATGAACGGCTCTTCTATCTCGCATGATTGGGGATAAAAAAATAAAAAGAAGAAAAAGAAAATAGAATTGAACAGCCGTACAGGCATCTTTTGTGTGTTGCATACGGCTCCGCAATGGAATTTACCTTATTTTTTTTTTTCTCTTCTATTCTATCGAAGAAAGAAAGAGAATCCATCTGATCCGGATCATTTAATGATCCATTTACCACCCTTCCTTTCGTGTAAAAGTAAAAAAATACTATGATGGTTCTGTTGCTTTATATTTATATTATATATTTATCTCATCTGTGATTTAGCAATCCCCAAGTTCTTTTCTGATACGATCGAATAAGAAAAACGGATCTTTTTTTTTTTATTTATTTTCATACTCTTTCATAACATAAATATCAGAAAGAGAGACTTCTGGTGTGGAAGAAAAAAGGTTTGTGACGCTGAAATGTACCCCCGACACATAAAATCAACAAATCGGAAATAACCTTTGTTTCATACTACTATCTCGGTACAAAATCTCATGTTATGAAAAAACAATAAAGGTTTGTTCATATCGAACTTGAAGTGCCATGCTATTATTACTTATTTTTCATATTCAATATGGCGAAGGCATAGTCTTTCTTTTTTTTTTTTTTTTCAAATAAAAACTCATTGGCGCCAAGCGTGAGGGAATGCTAGACGTTTGGTAATTTCTCCTCCGACCAGAATGAAAGATCCCATTGAAGCGGCTAATCCCATGCATATTGTATGCACATCGGGCGGCACAAATTGCATAGTATCATAAATAGCTATTCCTGGTATTACCCACCCGCCGGGAGAGTTTATAAACAAATAAAGATCCCTAGTATCATCTTCTATGCTGAGATATACCATGAGACCAACAAGTTGATTCGAGATTTCGCTATCAACCTCTTGGCCTAAAAAAAGTAATCTTTCTCGATGAAGTCGGTTGATTGGGACAAAATTATATCCTTTTTGAACCGTACGTGCACCTTTGGATGCATACGGTTCAAAAAAAATTGCGAAAAAAGAATCAATGTGTCGATTCTAGTTCTATTTCTTTTTTTTCTGTAATTGTAATATGGAATAGGTTTTTTTGTTTTTCTAATAAAGGATTTTTATTCCATTTTTCAAAAAACATGAGATGAGCTTCCTTACCTATAAAAAAAAAGAATTTACTGAACTTATTGAAATTGAACTAATCTCTCTCATTGATGTATTGTTTCATCGACATTGCAATCACGATGTAATTTTCTTGTTCCTGAATGGGCCCTTTCAATTCTTTTAGGTTCATGTTCTACTCCGGGAAAAGATCTGTCCGAATTTTTTTTGCACATATAGGGCAAATGATCTCAGTACCACTTCTTTTTGTTACGCCTTCTTTTTTTTTCGATTCGTTTCATGCCTTTCCTCAACCATTCGATGTATTGATCTATTCTGTTGGTTATTGGTTGGACGTTTGAAATCATTCCTATAGTAAGAAAATAATTCCTAAATCATTCCTATAATAAGGATAAGAATCGTTTATGATACAAGGGGTAATTGTACATTACATACATTACCAATTTGAATTTGTTACCAATTTGGTATTTTATGAACGGAGCCTGGATACTTTATTTTGATTTCTTCCAATCCAAGTCAACCATAAATTCTCCTAATTGATAATATTGATCCCCAATATAAATAAATTGATCTAATTGCACTTCACGCTCCGAATGATTGATTGATGGTTCACTCAATACAATATTTCTTGGGCGAAACAGAGGATATCTCGATCAGGGGAGAGAACGGATAAATTCCATATGACCCAATATGTTTGACAAGTCGCACTATACGTCAACCCAAACTGCATCTTCCTCTCCAGGACTCCGAAAGGGTACTTTTGGAACACCAATGGGCATTAAATTAAAGAAAAAATTGAGTACTATACTTCACTTTAATATGGAAACGTAACAATGGCTTTATCGTCTTTATCCCCCTTTTTTATTGTATTTTATACATAGATTTTTATATATAGAATATAGATTGGAAGGTTTATTTTATTTTATAAAGTATAAAGTAACACAGAATGAATAAAGAAAAATTTGAACTAACAGATTAATCGTTAGAATGATAAACAAATATCTATGCATTTGTTTCCCGAAAGTAGGACTAATCCCCCCATTGCGTATTGGTACTTATCGGGTATAGAATAGATCTGCTTCTCTTTGTTCTTACGAACAGAATTGTTCCATTATTTTTAATGGAACGGAATAAATATTAACCACAGAATCTACTGAAAAGGTTAAGTACTTAAGTACATAGTATAGTCTTTTCCAATGCGATAAAATAAAGTGACATAGTGTCTATTTTTCTTTGATAAAGGGGTATTTCCATGGGTTTGCCTTGGTATCGTGTTCATACTGTCGTATTGAATGATCCCGGTCGATTGCTTTCTGTCCATATAATGCATACAGCCCTAGTTGCCGGTTGGGCCGGTTCTATGGCTTTATACGAATTAGCGGTTTTTGATCCCTCTGACCCCGCTCTTGATCCAATGTGGAGACAAGGTATGTTCGTTATACCCTTCATGACTCGTTTAGGAATAACCAATTCGTGGGGTGGTTGGAGTATTTCAGGAGGAACTGTAACAAATCCGGGTATTTGGAGTTATGAAGGTGTGGCAGGGGCACATATTGTGTTTTCTGGCTTGTGCTTCTTGGCAGCTATCTGGCATTGGGTGTATTGGGACCTAGAAATATTCTGTGATGAACGTACGGGCAAACCATCTTTGGATTTGCCTAAGATCTTTGGAATTCATTTATTTCTCTCAGGGTTGGCTTGCTTTGGCTTTGGCGCATTTCATGTAACAGGTTTGTATGGTCCTGGAATATGGGTGTCCGATCCTTATGGATTAACTGGAAAAGTACAACCTGTAAGTCCAGCGTGGGGTGCAGAAGGCTTTGATCCTTTTGTTCCTGGAGGAATAGCCTCTCATCATATTGCAGCGGGTACATTGGGCATATTAGCAGGATTATTCCATCTTAGTGTCCGTCCGCCTCAACGTCTATACAAAGGATTACGTATGGGCAATATTGAAACTGTGCTTTCCAGCAGTATCGCTGCTGTTTTTTTTGCAGCTTTCGTTGTTGCTGGAACTATGTGGTATGGTTCAGCAACTACGCCAATCGAATTATTTGGTCCCACTCGTTATCAGTGGGATCAGGGATACTTTCAGCAAGAAATATATCGAAGAGTTAGCGCCGGACTAGCCGAAAATCTGAGTTTATCAGAAACTTGGTCTCAAATTCCCGAAAAATTAGCTTTTTATGATTACATTGGTAATAATCCGGCAAAAGGGGGATTATTCAGAGCAGGGTCAATGGACAGCGGGGATGGAATAGCTATTGGATGGTTAGGACACCCCGTTTTTAGAGATAAAGAAGGGCGCGAGCTTTTTGTACGTCGTATGCCTACTTTTTTTGAAACATTTCCTTTAGTTTTAGTAGATGGAGACGGAATTGTGAGAGCCGATGTTCCTTTTAGAAGGGCAGAATCAAAGTATAGTGTTGAACAAGTAGGTGTAACTGTTGAGTTCTATGGTGGCGAACTCAATGGAGTCAGTTATAGTGATCCTGCGACTGTGAAAAAATATGCTAGACGTGCCCAATTAGGTGAAATTTTTGAATTAGATCGGGCTACTTTGAAATCTGATGGTGTTTTTCGTAGCAGTCCAAGGGGTTGGTTCACTTTTGGCCATGCTACATTTGCTTTGCTCTTCTTTTTCGGACACATTTGGCATGGCGCTAGAACCTTGTTCAGAGATGTTTTTGCTGGTATTGATCCAGATTTAGATGCTCAAGTGGAATTTGGAGCATTTCAAAAACTTGGAGATCCAACTACAAGGAGACAAGTAGTCTGATACAACATTGCTCTGGTATCTTTCGCCTCTTTTTTTGATTTGACATAGGGTTAGGGTACTGAAGAAATCTTGACTTGAATCACCATCTTTTCTTTGACTCTTTCTTTTTCTTTATATGTTATATGGTAAATGATGCCAAATGAATAGGTGTGGAAGCTATAATTGTAAACCACGATCGAATCTATGGAAGCATTGGTTTATACATTCCTTTTAGTCTCGACTTTAGGGATCATTTTTTTCGCTATCTTTTTTCGAGAGCCGCCTAAGGTTCCAACTAAAAAAATGAAATAATTTTTCATTATCTCAATTTCAATTGAAGTAATGAGCCTCCCATATAGGGAGACTCATTACTTCAACTAGTCCCCGTGTTCTTCGAATGGATCTCTTAGTTGTTGAGAGGGTTGCCCAAAAGCGGTATATAAGGCGTACCCAGTAAAGCTTACAAGTAAACCAGATATAAAGATGGCGACTAGGGTTGCTGTTTCCATTTTTAGACAATTTCAAGATCACAATGGATCTTATGATAAGATCGTTTATTTACAACTACAACGGAATGGTATACAAAGTCAACAGATCTCAACCAATGATTAAATAGGATTTATGGCTACACAAACTGTTGAGGATAGTTCTAGATCTGGGCCAAGACGAACTACTGTAGGGGATTTATTGAAACCTTTGAATTCGGAATATGGTAAAGTAGCCCCGGGCTGGGGTACTACACCATTAATGGGGGTCGCAATGGCCCTATTTGCGGTATTCCTATCTATTATTTTGGAAATTTATAATTCTTCCGTTTTACTGGATGGAATTACAACGAGTTAAGTTTATAAGAGAAGTCCTAGTTTTCAATCAAAAAATTAACTTTACTTAAGACTCGGATTTCTAGACTATTCTGGTAGTTCGACCGTGGAATTTATTTTTTTCGGTATCTCCGGAATATGAGTGTGTGACTTGTTATAATTGATCCTATTGATAATACAGAGAATGGTCCTGTCATCTCTATCAAGATTATTTTATTTCGTCGGATAGTTATTCTAGTATCTGGAGCACGGAATCTTATAGAATAGGTCAAGAAATATTAAAACTATGATTCATACCTACTATTCAGACCTCGAAACCGGACTCAAAAAATTTCAAATAAAATACATATTTCCAAAATCCAATGATTTTCTTCCTTCAGACTTTTTTTTGACCGAAGGACAACTCTTTTTTCTAGATTTTGTTGAGTCATTACATTCATTGAATAAGTGATCATCAAAGGGTTCTTACTCAGAGAATTTTTGAGTTTAGCTTGAGGCTTCGCTTTATTAAATCATCGTGGTTCTAGTATGAATCTGGGGTTTCAATTGATTCATAGGGTCTCAACAAGTAAATTCCTATCAATAGTAAAACAAGAGTCAATCCGCATTACACAAAAAAAAACAAGAAATCAAATAACAAATAAAAAAATGGGGAAGAGAAGATTCAAGAGGCCTGTAATGATCAACATCAAAAAAGACAGATGAGCCAACTTGATATTTTGGGGCATTATCATACAAAGAAGAGATTTCGTATTTTTGTTACTTCGTATCTTCGGGTCGGAACAAGTCAAGCGGCTAAGCTAAAAAGTTTTTAACTTTCTATTACATATCCGTTGAAATCAGCATTTGTGTGTTTCTGCTTGAGCCGTACGAGATGAAATTCTCATATACGGTTCTCAGAGGGGGAGTCCCTTGGGCTTGGGTTACCTATCTCAATTTGGGTTACCTATCTCAATAAAGTATATGATTGGTTTGAGGAACGTCTCGAGATTCAGGCGATTGCAGATGATATAACTAGTAAATATGTTCCTCCTCATGTCAACATATTTTATTGTTTAGGGGGAATCACACTTACTTGTTTTTTAGTACAAGTAGCTACAGGTTTTGCTATGACTTTTTACTACCGTCCAACCGTTACAGAGGCTTTTTCCTCTGTTCAATACATAATGACTGAAGTTAACTTTGGTTGGTTAATTCGATCAGTTCATCGATGGTCAGCAAGTATGATGGTTCTAATGATGATCCTGCACGTATTTCGTGTGTACCTTACAGGTGGATTTAAAAAACCCCGCGAATTAACTTGGGTTACAGGTGTTATTTTGGCTGTATTGACAGCATCTTTTGGCGTAACTGGTTATTCTTTACCTCGGGACCAAATTGGTTATTGGGCAGTCAAAATTGTAACAGGTGTACCTGAAGCTATTCCTGTAATAGGATCGCCTTTGGTAGAGTTATTACGTGGAAGTGCTAGTGTGGGCCAATCCACTTTGACTCGTTTTTATAGTTTACACACTTTTGTATTGCCTCTTCTTACTGCCGTATTTATGTTAATGCATTTTCCAATGATACGTAAGCAAGGTATTTCGGGTCCTTTATAGAATCATAGATATTTTTAATTGATCATATATCATACTGGGGAGGAAGGATAGACAATAATATTTCATTGCTAGAAATATGGATTAGTGAAAAAATAAGACATGTTATTTGGATACTTTTCTTCAACTTCGAAGTATTGTATTCCTTATTTGATACAAATAGTTGAAGTGGATTTTCCGAAGAGAGGGTGGATTATGGGAGTGTGTGACTTGAACTATTGATTAGGCCATGCAGATAGATTTTTTTATCTGCCACGTTGGAATTCACAACCAAACGTGTCTCCGCATCCAACCACCACGTGAGTCCCCTATGTAGCAGAGGATAGACTGGTTCGCTTGAGGGGAATCTTTTCTATGATCATACCTGAATCATCTTATGCATGAACAGGCTCCGTAAGATCCCGTGGAATATAGAATAAAATAAGTAATGTAATGTAATGTAGCATGATTCAATGTTCTGTCTATTCCACTTCCTTATTTATAGTGTAGAAATGCATTCATTTCCTCTGCATCGATCCTGATCTATAATACTATCGGAGTGAAATAATAGATCTAAGGAAGAACAGAGGTTATACTTTATTAGTAACAAGTAAATATTTTGTATGTAAGGTATGTAAGAAAA